CAATCAGCCCCTCTCACAGTGGAAGAGCAGATAATGACCATTTATACCGGAACAAATGGTTATCTGGATGGATTAGAAATTGGACAAGTAAGAAAATTTCTCGTTCAGTTACGTACTTACTTAAAAACGAATAAACCTCAGTTCCAAGAAATCATATCCTCTACCAAGACATTAACCGCTGAAGCAGAAAGCTTGTTGAAAGAAGGTATTCAAGAACAACTGGAACGTTTTATACTTCAGGAGAAAGTATAAAAAAGGAAATGGATCCTTCTTTTTTTTTTAGTAAATTTTATTCTTTAATAAAATTTTTAAGAAATTCTATAATTCTATAAATAGAAGTATATCTAAGTTAAGTATATATATAATATAAAGAAATATATAACTAATATCTGTTTAATATTTAATATTAAAGCATTCAGAATTTATTTATTATTCTATATTCTTTCTTAGCTTTTTTCTAAAAAGAATAAAAATATATTTTTTAATATATATATAAATGGAAATAATAGATAAATATCAATATATTTATATCTATAATTGATATTGCGTCCAATAGGATTTGAACCTATACCAAAGGTTTAGAAGACCTATGTCCTATCCATTAGACAATGGACGCTTTTCGCTTTTTTTACTTTTTTTACTTTATAGTTGTTACAAAAAAAAGAAGGTGCGAAATCTTTTTAGCAATTGTGTGTTGAAATAAATTCAATACACAATTGCTATTAGACTTTTCTAATACATAAAATTGTCGGGAAGGGGGCAATTTACAACTTAGAGCGGGTAGCGGGAATCGAACCCGCATCGTTAGCTTGGAAGGCTAAGGGTTTTAGTCGACGTCGATTGATCATTTTTATATTTTTAACGTCTCTAATTCAAAACCGAACATGAAACTTTGGTTTCATTCGGCTCCTTTATGATGTATGGAGAAATTACCAAATAAAATATGACGGGAACGGAATCAAAATCAAAATTCGACCCATAACATCTATGTTAGCCTTTTTCCGTCTGGGTGCTTTCACAGAAAATTTTGCTTTATAGATGATCCTTCTAGAAGATAGAAAGGGAGAACCCGAACAATCTTTCTAGTTACTTCGTTCTTTATTTCTATTTAAGAGAATCCTTAGGAAAAGTATTTTGTTTCCACCGAGCTAAAACAATATAATATGTCGATGTCTTTAGTAAACTAAAGTTCTCATTTAATAGCTATTTTGCTTCAATTTTTTCTATACCAAACAATTAATAGAGCTGAAGATTTAGTTACGATTAGAAAGAAACTTTTCTAGCTTTATCCATGGATCCTCTTGTTATACTTATTGAATTGTAAATAGTCATCCAATTCAAAAATTATGTTTCGGAATTTCATAATCCAAATTTACAATTGATTAGAGTCTTTGGATACAAATTACGAGAATTTATAATCTTCCTTGAATTTTAAATTGAAAGGTAAAGGACTAAATCCTTTTAAGAAATAAAGTTTTTGATCGGAAGATGAATCAAACCGAGAGACCCTTTAACTATTAAAGGGATTAAAGGAACGAATCACACTTTTACCACTAAACTATACCCGCTACAATGCAATTATTGTATATAAATTGACCTTTTGTCGAACAAAGTAATCGGGGGTGTAATAAAAAAAATTGAAAAAAAAAAATTATAAAATTATAGCGTCGACGCGTAGGCTTAATAAAATTAGTAAAGCGGATTCCATTTTTTTTTTCAATTTCAGATCTTTTTTTTTTCTAAAACTCCATTGGATGAGTCTTTTAACTTTAACAAAAAAAGGCCCGGCTGGGGACTGACCAGGCCAGGCTAAAAAAAAAAGATCTTTTACTTGTGTTTGGGCGAGACAAAAAAAAGAGGATTCTCTATTTTTATTATTGTGATTTTATTTATTTATCTTTCGAGTTCGAGCCTTTTTTTCTTTATCTAATATTTATCTAAATTTTTTGTGTAAATAGAATTACTGAGAAAGTTCTATACAAAAAGGTTATATATTATATATATATATTATTATATATATAAATAGATGATATTATATATATAAATAGATGATATTATATATATAAATAGATGATAAAAAAAAAGAAATTATATATATAATAAAATATAAAAAAGAAAACGAAAAATATATATATATATATAATATTAAAGAATAATCTATACAAAAAAGAAAGCTTTTTAAGAATAAAGTGGAGAAGGCTTTTTTTTTCAAGCCCTTTTTTTTATAATGGAACCTAATAAGTATCCCTTTTCAATTAGGAGAGATGGCTGAGTGGACTAAAGCGTTGGATTGCTAATCCATTGTACGAGTTAATCGTACCGAGGGTTCGAATCCCTCTCTTTCCTTTTCTCCTTTTGATGATGTGTAATAGATAAAAAACAAATAAAATTCGAGCATTTTCACTAATTAAATAAAGCAAAAAAAAACCTTGCTTTTTTTATTCTTCACGTCCCGGATTACGTCCTGGATCGTTAGATAGGAATCCAAATATGAAGAGAGAAACAAAGAATATAACTACAGTGTATACAAAAAGTTTGAGAGTAAGCATTACACAATCTCCAAGATCTTACTTTTTTTTTTGAAAAAAAAAGAGAATAGATTCTCTATTTTTATACCAAATATCTAATTTTGATACCAAAAAATCAAGTGATTTATTTTTGTGAGCTCGAATCTAATTAGGTTCTTTCGTTTAGGGAAAAGAGGATAAAATTTAGGAAATAGAATGATCCAGATTTAGTATGGCTACCAAAAAAATTCAATATTTGAATTGAGAGTTCGTTCATACGTCAAGATTTTTTTGATCTTTTGAATTGTTGGAAGAAAAAAACCGCGAATTTTTAGAAGACAGTATTAAGAATTTCATCGAAAACTTACAGCTGCTTGCCAAACAAAGGCTAAGAGAAGAAAGAAAAGAGGTATTACGGGCATAACATCTACGATTGGATTCAAAAAGGCGTAGGCCTCAGGCAATTTGGCGACTAAAAAAGTGCTTGAAAAAAGGGCAGTATTAAAACAAATACAGATCAAATTAAATATATTAAGCATAACAAAAATTGGTGTTCTTGTGGATAATTTAATTTTGATTGAGTTATTAATATATTTTTTATATAAAGAAAAAATAAAGAAAGATAGTCTAAAAAGACTTTGTTGAACTTACTCAATCAAAAAACCTTTCATTCTCTTATGAGAATTAAAGAAATAATATTTTCATACAATATCTTAATTGAATTCTATGTAATGATCAATAAAGTCAGTTTGATTTGCTATCTACACGTGTCAAAACTCTAGCACCTGTGTAATCTATATTTAATTTGGGCTTAAATTGAATTGACGAACAACCAATAGCAATATTACTCTTTTAGTAGTCTTGAATAAAATCTAAATGGGGCGTAGCCAAGCGGTAAGGCAACGGGTTTTGGTCCCGCTATTCGGAGGTTCGAATCCTTCCGTCCCAGAGTACAATCATTACGGAATAAATTTTCTATTGCCTTTGTACACCATCTTTCTATTTCTATTTAAAAATACAATATATTTTAAGAATAAAATATTGAAATGAAAATAAAAATCAACTTTTTTTTTCATAATTTCAACCGAATAAAAAAAATATATATTTATATATATAAATATATATTTTTATATTCAAATTTCGATTTTACATATATACAATCTGATATGGGATTCATTTGAATTCTGACTGAACCTTTTACGCGTAAATTCACTATTCCATTCATAGAGAAAGAAAAAGTATAGATTACGATATACTGACTGAACTATGACTATTCATGATTCCAGAATTGAATCAATTACACAAACTAGAGGAATGTTATGGTAAAACTTCGTTTAAAACGATGTGGTAGAAAGCAACGTGCGACTTGAATTGAAGGACATGATCTGCTGTGGATTTTTTGATCCGCCACTTTTTATATAGGAATATAGGTGCTCTTGGCTCGACATTTTGTGTTCTATATTTTTGGAATTAAAAAAAAAGAGTACAGGATGGAGCTCGAGGAGAGTAGAAAGTTTTTATTCCTTTCGCAGGAGTAAGGATCTAGGGTTAGTGCGAATCAATAAGTTGGAACAACTTCGTAAGTATTTTTATATTGAAAAAAAGACCTTTCAAGCAATTTTACAATGGAAAAATAAAATTTTCTTAAATTTGTAAAATTCTTTGAATCAAAAGTCTATCATGCGTGAATCAAGCGTTTGTATGATTTTTTGATAGAAATAAAATAAATCATAAACAAAATAAGGGGCTTGTTGCTGCCCTTTTTAATAAAACGATTCAAGATCACCGAAGTCATGTCTAAACCCAAAGATTAAAAGTAAGGATAAAGAATCCTGAAACAAGGAAATCCAGTTTTAAATTGTTTGAACAACTAGATCAGAATGAAGAATCAAAATTGATTCTAAAAAACGAGCCAAACAAAAAAGGGTTAGAGACTACTCAAAAAAAAGAGTACTTAAGGATTCTCTGTTGAGATATTTGAGAGTTATTTAACTTGAGTTACGAGAGTAAGAATGTTACGAATTCTTTTTATGGAAAAAACTATTTAGGGTTTCAATACTGGCTAATTGATTTAATGTTTTTATTAATCTATCTAATATTTGTATTTTATACAGAGATTTAATTTATACTCGTTCAATTTTTTCTCGAGCCGTACGAGGCCAAAGCCTCTTATACGTTTCTAGGGGGGGGGTATTATTCATATACATCTATCCCAATGAGCCGTTTATCGAATCGTTGCAATTGATGTTCGATCCCGAAGAGAAGGAAGAGATCTTCGGAAGGTGGGTTTTTATGATCCAATAACAAATAAAACTTATTTAAATCTTCCTGCTATTCTCGATTTCCTTAAAAAAGGCGCTCAACCAACAAGAACAGTTCACGATATTTCAAAGAAGGCAGGGATTTATACAGAATTAAGTCTTAATAAAACGAAATTGAATTAATGAAACATAAAAAAGAGGATGTGAAAGACTCGTATATAGCTTGGTATCAAATTTTATCTACTCTTTTATTTCCTCCTCTTTCGCTTCCATCATTTTTTTTTTAGAATTTAAATTTATTATTGGTATTCGTACTAAGGTACGAATACTAAAAAAAACCTGTTAATAATTACTTTTTTTATAATAATAAATAAATTTATGAAAATAATTTTGGATCTATATAAATTATAATTTTTGTATAAATACAAAATTTTATTGTATAAAAAAAATACTGTATATAAAATAATATTTTTATTATTCATTATTCATAAAAAATTAAAGGCCATAAAAAGGGGTATAAAAAAGTATAAAAAGATTTGAGATTACCTTAACTGGCTTAGTTTTCCTTCATTGTATGAACTAACAAACCAAGGGGTTAAGCTTTGTTATTTTTTTCTTTTCGCCATATTAAAAATTCACAATCATATTGACAACAGTGTATCGACCAAATATAATTCTCTCATAGAGAAATAGATCTATTTATCCCGGACGCACACATGACTGGGTTTTTCTTTTTTTTTCTTTATTCTGGTTGTATCTACATATTTGCAGTACTTTCTTTTTTTGTTTTTTGGGGTTGCTAACTCAACGGTAGAGTACTCGGCTTTTAAGTGCGACTAGCATCTTTTACACATTTGTATGAAGAAAAGGATTCGTACAGATCTACGGTAGAGTTTGTAAGACCACGACTGATCCTGAAAGGAATGAATGGAAAAAATAGCATGTCGTATCAAGGGAGAATTCAGATAACAATTTTTTTTTGCTTTCCTGATCGGTACAAGCTTATTTTCGGTGTCGAAAAAAAAAAAAAAAGAATTCCAATTTGGGTCGAGTGAATAAATATAAATGGATGGATAAAAAAACAAGGTTTCCTGATTCCAGGAAAAAAAAAGAAACGAGCTTACATTCGTAATTTGAAAATTACCCGATCTAATTAAATGTTAAAAATAGATTAGTGCCTAATACGGGTATGGTAAGGAATTTTTTTCTTGCGTGTTATTATCAATTTTTTCATGAGTCCTAATTATTTTTTTCCCTAGTCCGTTTGGGTTAGGTTGGAGATGGATGTGTAAAAGAAGCAGTTTATTGATAAAAAAAATATATATATATTTCCAAAATCAAAAGAGCGATTAGGTTAAAAAAATAAAGGATTTCTAATCATTTTGTTTTGTTATTCTATAATATAACTAACAGAAACCTATTAAAGAGAGAGAATCCGGTTAGCAGTCTACCTGTTTCTGAGGTATCTATTGCTTTCGTAGTCTAATACCTCATTTTGACCGTATCGCACTATGTGTCATTTCAGAACTCAATAAAATAAAGACTTTACTTTCAGTTCAAATCGAATTTCAATCCAAATGGAGAAATTTCAGGGATATTTAGAGTTCGATGGGGCTCGGCAACAGAGTTTTCTATATCCACTTTTTTTTCGGGAGTATATTTATGTACTTGCTTATGATCATGGTTTAAATAGATTAAATAGAAATCGCTCTATTTTCTTGGAAAATGCGGATTATGACAAAAAATATAGTTCACTAATTGTGAAACGCTTAATTTTGCGGATGTCTGAACAGAATCGTTTTTTTATTCCCACTAAGGATTTGAACCAAAATCCCTTTTTGGGGCATACCAATCTTTTCTATTATCAAATGATATCTGTTTTATTTGCAGTGATTGTAGAAATTCCTTTTTCCCTAAGATTAGGATCCTTTTTCGAAGGAAAACAATTAAAAAAATCTTATAATTTACAATCAATTCATTCAATATTTCCCTTTTTAGAAGACAAATTCTCACATTTTAATTATGTATTAGATGTACTAATACCTTACCCCATCCATTTAGAAATCTTGGTTCAAACCCTACGTCACCGGGTAAAAGATGCCTCTTCTTTGCATTTTTTTCGGTTCTGTCTATACGAGTCTTGCAATTGCAATAATTTTGATATTAAAAAAAAATCAATTTTGAACCCAAGATTTTTCTTGTTCTTATATAATTCTCATGTATGTGAATACGAATCCATCTTTTTTTTTCTACGCAAGCGGTCTTCTCATTTACGATCGACATCTTATGAAGTCCTTTTTGAGCGAATTTTATTCTATGGAAAAATACAACATTTTTTAAAAGTCTTTGTTAATAATTTTCTGGCGATCCTAGGGTTGCTCAAGGATCCTTTCATACAGTATGTTAGATATCACGGAAAATGCATTCTGGCAACAAAGGATACACAGCTTCTGATGAATAAATGGAAATATTATTTTGTTAATTTATGGCAATGTTATTTTTCCATATGGTTTCAACCGCAAAAGGTCAATATAAATCAATTATCTAAAGATAATTTAGAGTTTCTGGGTTATCTGTCAAGTTTGCGATTAAATCCTTTAGTGGTACGTAGTCAAATGCTAGAAAACTCATTTTTAATAGATAATGTTAGAATCAAATTGGATAGCAAAATTCCAATTTCTTCTATTATTGGATCATTGGCTAAAGATAAATTTTGTAATGTATTAGGGCAT